GATGCCGCTTACTAGATTTCTCGTTTGTTAATTTCCTGTCTTGGTGGGAGGGAGATAAGGATATCTCGTCGTAACAATGAATCAAATGAAAGTGAAAGAAATCTAATTTCACACCTTTTTCCTTTTCTGACGGACCAATCATTCCCTGAAAAAATACTCCTCTTCCTTATTATTTCTAGTTTTTGTATTTAGTACTTTTTTTCTTTTTTATTTAGAAATTTCTAAATAAAATTCGAAATACTAAATAATCTAAACTAAAATAAGAGAAAGAAATTCAATTGAAATAATTCAAAAAAAAAAAAATACTACTACTAGATTTCTAATGTCGATTCTAATGAATAATTCGTCAATGACGAATAAAAAACAATTCTATGCAATTCTGAAAGGGGGAAAGATCCCTCGGATAGAATCATTCGATTATATTGACAATTTCAAAAAACTGATCATACTATGATCATAGTATGATGGCCGTTGGTCAAGCAGGCCCCCATCGTCTAGTGGTTTAGGACATCTCTCTTTCAAGGAGGCAGCGGGGATTCGAATTCCCCTGGGGGTAGGGTACTACGAAAGGAAGTTGATCATGGATTACCAATAAGGCGAAAATTGATTCTTCCTGGGTCGATGCCCGAGCGGTTAATGGGGACGGACTGTAAATTCGTTGGCAATATGTCTACGCTGGTTCAAATCCAGCTCGGCCCAATAATTCGCCAATCCGCCATGAGATGATATAACCCCCTTTGTACTTCAGAAATACCCGATCCGGAGATAAAAAAGAATCAACTTTTCTGCTAGATCCCGTATTTCCCTGGGATTGTAGTTCAATTGGTCAGAGCACCGCCCTGTCAAGGCGGAAGCTGCGGGTTCGAGCCCCGTCAGTCCCGACGGATCCAATAAATATATCAAAAAATCTCTCCCTTTTTATGAAGGGGACCGGGGGAAGAATTCCATTGTCAAAGCAAAGGGGAAATCCTTATTTCTTTTTTCTTTCCTTTTGGTAGGAGAAAGACATATGCGGTTGGATTAGTACAATTATTGGTAGCATTATAGTCAGTATTCCAAGAAATGCTGGCTTTTTCGATTGCCCCCGATGCATGTAATGGAATCGAGTACTATACTTTTTTGAGGCGCGCATACACAAAGGGAATTCCTTTCTTGTCCAATACAAAATTGAATATAAGAAAATACTTTCCAGAAAAAACAAAAAAAAAAACAATTTCTTTTTCTGGCTACGGATTTATGGAACCGTACTTACTAATTTGAAGTTGAAAAATAGATTTCATGCAAATTGCACACTGAGCTTTTGGTATAGGTGTCCCGGGACTAATAATCTACGAAGAAAGGAGGGGGAAGGACAGATCAACCAAAGATCCTACTCCTCTTAGAAAGGCGAATGAATCATTTTTCCTATTTTTCATTTTGTTTTAAGGCCCCATCGACGAAAGACCAAATCGGAAAATAGTAAATTTGATGAATATTCATTTTATACGGTCTCATCTTTATCACACTTCTTTGTCTTCCAAGTCAAAAATAGTTTCGTTCTAAACTCCTTGCTTTTTCCATTTAGCTTTTAGTCTTTGTTTGGGTTTGTAACTATGTGACCACTGGAAGTGGAAGAGCTATTTGATGAGACTTCATCAGATGATTGTACAAGAAGGAACTAGATAGATTAGAGAGAAAAAAAGAACAGATAATAAAAAATGATAAATAAAGGAATTTTGGATTGGGTCAGCAATCCAAGTTTGGGGCGGTATGGATAAAAGAACTTCCTATGTTATACTATTCAATTCTCGACGACGAATTGATTTGATAGTTCAGATATTGTTATTCATGATATTGATCTGATTCAAGATCATCGAGAGGTAATATTCATTCATTGAATTTACAGGCCAAAGATTTATCATCTCTATGGGATTAAATCCCGAGTTATTGCGAAGTAAAAAACCGATGAGATTATGGAAGTAAATATTCTTGCATTTATTGCTACTGCACTATTTATTCTAGTTCCTACCGCTTTTCTACTTATCATTTATGTAAAAACAGTCAGTCAAAACGATTAATTATTAACTAATTTGAATGAAACTTGACTTCTGAGTTCTTAGCCAAAATTGACGAAATAAAATGAAAAAGATTCCAATTTCATGTCTTAAATGAAATGAGTGGACTAGAATCGGCAGTATTCTAATAGATAGATAGTATGGTAGAAAGATTCATCTATTTCTTTCTACCATACTATTTATCTATTAGATTGTTGTTATAAAGCTGCCCCCTGGAAGAAAATAAAGATAGAGGCTGCATTTGATATGGATCTATATATCAATCTACAATATTATCTTGATATATATGAATATCAATTCCATATATGGGATTGACATAGCATCCAATTCCATTTATTTGCTATATCTATTTGTTCTGATCAATCTGAATTACTCCTATGTCTTATAGTTTGAATTACTATATTTTTGATTTCCAATATGAATCTCGGTATCTATTGAGAGAATCAAATCAATGAAGCAAAAGCGATAGATATAGGCATATTCAAAAAATCACGTAGTAATCTTTTTTTTTTTAACATTTCCAAGAAGTAAACCATTGACAGTAGTTCCACGGGCATCGAAAAGGAAGAGTAAACCTCACTGATTTTTAACGCCTGAACCATGATATGAAATAAGTCGATAAAGTCTAAATCCAATTTCAAAAATTCGAAAGCGGTAAATGCGCAATATGTGACTCACCTGACGATCTTATTCTACATAGTATCTCGTTAGACAACTACTATGTTTATATCCTTTCTTTCTCATACAAAGTGCGTATACAATTAACAAAACCACTTCTTCTTTGAACAGTAAAGAGAGAAACAAATAAAAAAAGGGTCTGGCCCTCCTCAGTATCACCTAGGAAGAGGCCATTGATTGGAATAGAAAATTTAGGAAGAATTTGGTTCGAATAAATTTCCTGGGATCCTCTTCCTTTCGAACTACAAACATGGGAATCGTTGAAATAGCTCTTTGATTGAAAGAGGATGATTCCTATAATACATTACTCCAGTCGAGTCCAATGGAATTTCAAAATGAAGATATTTTTCTTTTGTTCCAAACGTGTTGCAGAACCATCTAGAAAGCAATTGATATTGATACAGTTTGCTTCCTTAACTCAATTAGTAGGACCCCTAGAGTCCACTCCTTCCCCACACTACGAGTGAAAGGGAAAAAGTAAAGACTACCATTAAAGCAGCCCAAGCAAGACTTACTATATCCATATGAATTATGTCCCCTATCTCTATAAATCTAAAGGAATTGTTCCATTATTCCTCACTAATAATAGTAGAATCAATGGTGCAGAGTCAAAAAGAACGAAGACTATTAATAAACCAATCCAATAAATTCGCCCATTTTATAAGAAATTCCTATATGATTTAGAATCGGGAAAGATTAAACCCAAGCAAAATCCGCAGTAACATCTCAAGGGAATGTTCCTAATGTAACATGTAGGAATAATAAGTCCTATTCTTTTTTTGTTGACCCTCATTTCAATTGATTGGATGCTTGAGCACTGAGATATTTTCGTGAGTTCCTCGTATATAATAAAGTATCTTCCGCCCCCTTCCACAACTATTTCGATTTCCTATCGGGCTCTCCAATCTAATCCAAGGTACAGTCATTATACAATGGATTAATAATCTAAAATTTTGATTTGGAGTAGAAGGTAATTGCGAAGTCTTGAGAGCCCCTCTAGCATTCGAATATTTACTTGAAAGCTAAGCCTAAATATGCAATGCAAGGATATTTACAATTTTTGATAAAAACACCCAGACCTGGTGTTTAGAATCAAACAAGTATCAACAGTCTGTTTTCTCTGCTTCTGCTGGCGAATCATTCAGCGGGTTATATCAACAGAAGAAAAAAAGAGATTTCAAGTTTTTTGTTGATCAGGCGACACCCGGATTTGAACTGGGGAAAAAAGGATTTGCAGTCCTCTGCCTTACCACTCGGCCATGTCGCCAAAATGCTACAAATACAAAATAGATGAAAACGTTCCCGGATTACTGAACTGCTTTTTTATTGTACTTGCACCTTGAGTTCTGTTTTCCTTAATTTTTCCTAAAAGTCAAAGAAATCCTAATCCTTCTTCCCTTTTGATTGGGTTTGATTCATCCTTTCAATTTCGATTGAGTCTATCTCAAAATTCATAATGTTCAAAACTTTCTCTTACCTTTCTATTGAAAAATCAAATGTGGATTTTCAGTCGCAAAATTCAAAATTCAACTTTCTGAAAATAGGACCCATTAACTATTGACTTAGAATGCATGAATGATTCTTGGATTTGAATCTCCAAATTTTGGTTTCCTAATGACATAAGAAAATACAACTTGATATATGATATATAACTAATCAGTATGGATTTTTTCAATCAAAAAATCCTTCTCAATTATAATTATTAATAATAATTATAACAACAATTATGAGTATATGTAAACCCCCCAAGATAAATTGTTAGACGGATATATATATTATTTATATATGTTCCCGATATAGAATTATCAGATATCAGAAAAGTATCATACTTCAATTTGAATTTTGAATTGAATAGAAAATTGAAATTCTGTTTTCGGAGAGCACAACCTGTGTTGCCCCGAATAGAACATAGAACGACAATAAAACAATAAAAGAGAAGAAAGACAGATATTATAGATATCTCCACACGTGTTTAAGCCATACAAACCTTCTTTTCTTATACACTTCACAATCATATTCTACTCAAAAATCCGTAAACAAAATCTCTCTCTTCTCTGCGAATCATTTTTTTAACAATGAAATCCATAACATAAAAGGGGGTTAAATGCTAAAAAACCGATTTGAATTCTATAGATTCTTTCTGATTTTTATGCCTTTATCTCAGCGAAAAGATCAAATGTCCAATCCATTTATTTTTCTGGTATTCAAGCAGGTTGGAATATGTATTATCATAATAATGGTAGAAATGGAATCATTTTTCTTTTTATA